TCGCTATCTTTTTTCGAGAACCACCTAAAGTTCCAACTAAAAAAACAAAATGATTTTTCATTATTTCCATTGAAGTAATGAGCCCCAATATGAATATCGGGGCTCATTACTTCAACTAGTCCCCATGTTCTTCGAAGGGATCTCTTAATTTTTGAGAGGGTTGCCCAAAAGCGGTATATAAGGCATACCCAGTAAAGCTTACAAGTAAACCGGATATGGAGATGGCGACTAGGGTTGCTGTTTCCATTTTTTCGATAATTTCAAGATCACGATAATGTCGTTTATTTACAACTACAACGGAATAGTATACAAAGTCAACAGATTTCAACCCATGATGAAAGAGGATTTATGGCTACAAAAACCATTGAGAGTAGTTCTAGATCTGGGCCAAGACGAACTGGCGTAGGGAGTTTATTGAAACCATTGAATTCGGAATATGGAAAAGTAGCTCCAGGGTGGGGGACTACACCACTTATGGGAGTTGCAATGGCTCTATTTGCAATATTTCTATCTATTATTTTAGAAATTTATAATTCATCTGTTTTACTGGATGGAATTTTAATGAATTAGTTCATAAAAATTAGAAAAATTAGGAAGTCCTAGTTTTTCAATCAAAAAAGATTATTTTACTTATACTTACTTAATGCTTTAAATATTAAAATACTTAATAAAATACTTAAGAATTTAACTTAAGATTACTTAAGACTTGGATTTATAGACCATTCTGGTAGTTCGATCGTGAAATTTATTTGTTTCGATATTTCATTTCCGGAATATGAGCGTGTGACTTGTTATAATTGATCCTATTGATAATACAAAGAATGCATTTGTCATCTCTATCAAGATGATTCTACCGTCAGATATTTATTGTAGTCTCTGGAGCACGGACTATATAGAATAGATCAAGAAAAGAAATATTTGAACTATGATTCATACCTATTATTCAGACCTCGCAACCGGATTAAAAAAAAATGGAAAAAAGGTATTTTATTTTTATAAATCAAACAATTTTTTCTCCGAAAGAAACCTCTTTCTATAGATTTTTTTGAGTTATTACATTCATTGAAGAAATGATGATCAAATGGTTTTTACTCAGAAACCCTTTGAGTTTAGCTTTGGTTTTCTTAAATCATCGTGGTTCTAGTATGAATCTGAGGTTTAAATTGATTCATAGGGTCTCAACAAGAGAATTCCTATAAAAAAAAAAGATAGGGAAGAGAAGATTCAAGAAGCCTGTCACGATTAACATAAAAAAAGATGGATGAGCCAACTTGAGATTTTATTTCTTGGTATTATCATCACAAAGAAGAGATTCCGGATTTTTCTTACTTCGTATCTTTGGGTCAAATCGAGTCAAGCGGCTAAACCACAAGAAGTTTGAAACTCTATATAAAATATTCCATATCCGTTGAAACTAGTATTTGTGGATTTTGGCTTGAGCCGTACGAGATGAAATTCTCATATACGGCTCTCAGAGGGGGAGTCTTTCTTGGATTACCTATCTCAATAAAGTATATGATTGGTTCGAGGAACGTCTCGAGATTCAAGCGATTGCAGATGATATAACTAGTAAATATGTTCCTCCTCATGTCAACATATTTTATTGTCTAGGGGGGATTACGCTTACCTGTTTTTTAGTACAAGTAGCTACGGGTTTTGCTATGACCTTTTACTATCGTCCAACTGTTACAGAGGCTTTTTCTTCTGTTCAATACATAATGACTGAGGCCAACTTTGGTTGGTTAATTCGATCAGTTCATCGATGGTCAGCAAGTATGATGGTTCTAATGATGATCTTGCACGTATTTCGTGTGTATCTTACGGGTGGTTTTAAAAAACCCCGCGAATTAACTTGGGTTACCGGGGTGGTTCTGGCTGTATTGACCGCATCTTTTGGCGTAACTGGTTATTCCTTGCCTTGGGACCAAATTGGCTATTGGGCAGTAAAAATTGTAACAGGTGTGCCTGAAGCTATTCCTATAATAGGATCACCTTTGGTAGAATTATTACGTGGAAGTGCTAGTGTGGGCCAGTCCACTTTGACTCGTTTTTATAGTTTACATACTTTTGTATTACCTCTTCTTACTGCCGTATTTATGTTAATGCACTTTCCAATGATACGTAAGCAAGGTATTTCGGGTCCTTTATAGAAAAGGCAGATCATAGATATTTGTAATTTATCATATCGGGGAGGGACAAGAGTCTTTCATTGCTACAAATATGGATTGTTTAAAAATAAGGCATGTTATTTGGATACTTCTATTCAACTCTGAAGTATTTTTTATTTGATACGAATAGAATAGTTGAAGTATATTTTCCTAAAAAGAGGATGGATTATGGGAGTGTGTGACTTGAACTATTGATTGGCCCATGCAGATATATGATTTTATCCGCCACGTTGGAATTCACAACCCCATGTGTCTCCGCATCCAACCATCACATCACGTCAATCCCTTTATAGAGCATAGGATAATAGGATAGGCCGGTTCGCTTGAGGAGAATATTTTCTATGATCATACCCGAATCTTGTCATGCATGAAAAGGCTCCGTAAGATCCCTATAATAAGTGATGTGGAATGATCCAATGTTCTATTTATTCACTTTGTTTGATTTTTATTTTTTTTTTTTAGTAATTTTTCTTAAAATTAATTTGATACTATAATTGAATAGTAATCTTAGGAATTTTTTATAGTATGTAGATGCATTCATTTCCTCTGCATCAACCCTGATCTATGATACTATCGGAGTGAAAAAAGGGATCTAAGGAAGAACAGGGGCTAAGATTTTATTAGTAACAAGTAAAAATTTTGTATTTTTGTATGGAATACAATCAAGATATTCTGGGGATAAATACTAACCAAAAGACATGAGACAATCCAAAAAGCACTTGATCATGATCTAATTTGTAAGCCGACTTGGATATTGAGCATTTCCTTGTTGCCAGAACTGAATTCTTTGCAATGAATAATGAATCGTTGAAACTTGGGGAAATGTCATTTTATAAATCTTTTCTTACATAGAATCATTCTACATTATCTATGTAGATATGTATGAAATATAGATCTTCTATGGTTCTATGGACCTATTTATGTTCTATGAATCTATTTCTGTGATTCTTTTGATTCTTGCTCGAGCCGGATGATAAAAAATTATCATGTCCGGTTCCTTTGGGGGATGGATTCACAAGAATTCACCTATCCAAATAACAAAGAAACCTGATTTGAATGATCCTGTATTAAGAGCTAAATTGGCTAAAGGGATGGGACATAATTATTATGGAGAACCTGCATGGCCCAATGATCTTTTATATATTTTTCCAGTAGTAATTCTAGGCACTATTGCATGTAATGTGGGCTTAGCAGTTCTAGAGCCGTCAATGATCGGTGAACCGGCGGATCCATTTGCAACTCCGTTGGAAATATTACCCGAATGGTACTTCTTTCCCGTATTTCAAATACTTCGCACAGTACCCAATAAGTTATTGGGTGTTCTTTTAATGGTTTCAGTACCACTAGGATTATTGACAGTACCTTTTTTGGAGAATGTCAATAAATTCCAAAATCCATTTCGTCGTCCAGTAGCCACAACAGTCTTTTTGATCGGTACCGCAGTAGCTCTTTGGTTAGGGATTGGAGCAACTTTACCTATTGAGAAATCCTTAACTTTAGGTCTTTTTCAAATTGATTAAACCGTTAAATACCACAACATAGATATCTAAGGAAGATCCAGAAGGGGATCTTCCTTAGATACATCAATCTTTTTATGATCTATTCTGCAAATATATGGACTGTGTCGGAGATTCAAAACTTATTCTATTCTTTTTTATTTCTAAAAAAGAAAAAATGAAAAGAATCCAATGGATTTAAAATTCTAACTTTTTATTAAGTAAATTTCTTGCAAAATGCTTATGTACAGTGCTCAATATCTGTTTTACATCTTCTGTGCGAAAATATTCCATTTTCATAAGATCTTCTTGACTGTGACTCAAAAGGTCCAATAATGTATGTATATTGGATCTTTTGAGACAATTATAGGTCCTGGAAGACAATTCTGATTGGTCAATAAAAATACATGTCAAAGGAATTCCTTTTTTGTTTTTCTTGAGATTAGTAAATTTGTCTTGAAAGGAAAAAGGGGGTAGATTCCATCTGTTTTCATTTTCCTTGAAATTCATGTCCTCTTCCTCTGCATGTAGAAAAGGAATCAATAAATCAATCAAATTACGAGAAGCTTCATAAAGTGCTTCTTTAGGAGTTAAACTTCCATTCGTCCATATTTCTATAAAGAGTATCTCTTGTTTTTCATTCCCATTCCCATAAGAATGAATACTATGATTCGCATTTCGAACAGGCATAGATACAATATCTATAGGATAACTTCCATCGTGAGAGTCATTTGTGGATTTCATACGATATCCGCGATCTCTCTTGATTTGTAATTCAATACACAAATCAATTGGTTCTGTCAGGTTAGCTATATGCTGTGTCGTGTCAACTATTTCTACAGAAGGTGGTGAGATGATATCTTGAGCTGTTATGTATTTGGGACCCCTGACGCAAATGGATGCGTTCCTAACTCCATAAAGATTACTTCTCAATACAATCTCTTTCAAATTGAGTAAAATCTCATGTACTGATTCTTCAATACCTGCTATCGTAGAATATTCATGCAGCACATTTTCAGATGTTGCACGTGTGATACATGTTCCTTCTATTTCTCCAAGTAAAGCCCTTCGTATGGCAATACCTATGGTATCGGCTTGACCTTTCATAAGCGGGGACAGAACGAAACGACCATAATAAAGACGCTTGCTGTCTACTCTTGATTCAACACATTTCCACTGTAGTGTTCGAGTGGATCCTACTACGTCTTCTCGAACCATACTCTTATTTTTCTTTTCTTTATAATTATTGGATCAGAATCATTGAATCATTTATTTCTCTTGGAATCTCTTGAATTCTTATTTCTACACACGTCTTTTTTTAGGGGGGCGACATCCATTATGCGGCATGGGTGTTACATCACGTACGAAACTTAATAGTATCCCATTTCTACGAATAGCTCGTAATGCCGCATCTCTTCCGAGACCTGGACCTTTTATCATAACTTCTGCTCGTTGCATACCCTGATCAACTAATGTACGAATAGCATTAAAGGCTGCGGCTTGAGCAGCATAGGGTGTTCCTTTTCTTGTGCCTCTGAATCCAGAAGTACCTGCGGAAGCCCAAGAAACCACCCGACCTCGTACGTCTGTAACAGTTACAATAGTATTATTGAAACTCGCTTGAACATGAATAACTCCTTTTGGTATTCTACGTTCATTCTTATTTGAACCAATACGTGCATTCTTACGTAAACTAATTTTTGCTATAGGTTTTGTCATATTTTATTAGATTATATTTATAAGAATAAAATAAAAAGAAAAAAGAATCAGAAATCTACAGAAAGAGACGGGGATATCCATTTCATATGAAAACGAATCCTTTCTTATTTCTTTTTACATGTACATGGGTTTTCTTTTCAAAAGAAAAATGAAAAAGTTCTTTACCCCTGTCTCTGTTTATGTCTCGGATTGGAACAAATAACTATAATTCGCCCCCGCCTACGAATCAAGCGACATTTTTCACAAATTTTACGAACAGAAGCCCTTATCTTCATATTTATCATTCCTTACTTTCATTCTAAATCTATTTTTTTTTGAAAACAAAAATCAGTTTATTGCATTTTGGAACTTTGAATTATATCTCTACGAAAAGAATGTTTAAAAGAATGATCTAATCGTTCGAATCTTTTTTGCGAAGTCTATAAATTATACGTCCCCTGGTTGAATCATAACGACTCATTTCAATTTTGACTCTATCTCCGGGTAGTATACGTATAAAACTGCGCCGGATTCTCCCTGAAATATAACCTAGAATTAGATCTTCATTATCTAATCGAACTCGGAACATACCGTTGGGTAGTGATTCAGTAATTAAACCCTCATGAATCAATTTCTGTTCTTTCATTCCAGGGAACCCCCTTTAAGTATTAACTAATAGAGGAAGAGTTCTATAATTCACTTCTCCTCTCGATTTTACAAATAGTAAGTTCGAGATAAATTTAGGGTATCCTAGGAGAATTACCATATATAACACAAAATTTCTCCTCCAATTTTTTCTAATCGAGCTTCTCGATCTGTTATTATACCTCGAGAAGTAGAAAGGATTACAATTCCCATTCCACCTAAAATCTTAGGAATTTGTTGATAGTTGGAATATATTCGTAGACCAGGTCGGCTGATACGCTTTAAATTGATTTTCTTACCTTTCCTAGTCTTTCTATGTCGTAAGGTTGAAACCAAGAAATTTTTTTGACTTTCTTGATGTTTTCGAACGTTTTCAATAAAACCTTCTCGTAAAAGTATTTTCACAATGTTTTTAGTGATATTAGTAGATACTATTTTAACTCTTCCCTTTTGATCTATGTCAGCATTTCTTATAGAAGTTATTATATCGGCAATAATGTCCCTACCCATGATGAACTATAGTTATTGGTGCCCCCTAATTTTGATATAGTCAACATGCTTCTTTTTTGTTTTATTTTTTATTGAATTCTTTTTTTTTTAATTATTATAGATTCTCAAAAATTATTAGAAATTTCAAATATATATGAGACACACACAATCTATTAATCGGATCTATTTCAGATATTCTAATATTCTATTTTCATCTATAAGACTTCGGGTGCTAATGAAATTTCATCTATAAGACTTCGGGTGCTAATGAAACGATTTTAGTAAAATTCAACTGTCGCAATTCTCGAGCAATTGCACCAAAAATTCGAGTTCCTTTTGGATTTCCTTCTTGATCAATGATAACCGCTGCATTGTCATCATATCGTATTATCATGCCGTTGTCACGTTTGAGTTCTTTACATGTGCGTACAATCACAGCTCTAATTATTTCTGATCTTTCTAGAGACATGTTGGGCACTGCTTCTTTGATTACAGCAACAATAACATCGCCAAGATGAGCATATCGGTGATTACCAGTTCCTATGATTCGAATACACATTAATTTTTGAGCTCCACTGTTATCCGCTACATTCAAAAGGGTCTGAGGTTGAATCATATCATTTTTATTTTAATTTCTTATTTCAAGATAATGGAAAAAAGAAATATTGTCTGTCCAGAGATAAAGAAATCCGTGGTTGTTTTTTATTCTTAATACTCCTTCTTATTTTACTTTTGTTTACCTATCCTGAAATAACAAATTGAGTTCGTATAGGCATTTTGCATGCAGCTATTTCCATAGCAGCTTTGGCTACAGCTTCAGATACTCCACTCATTTCATAAATTATTCGGCCCGGTTTAACAACGGATACCCAATATTCGGGGGATCCTTTGCCCGAACCCATACGTGTTTCTGTAGGTCTTACAGTAACAGGTTTGTCAGGAAAGATACGTACCCATATCTTTCCACCACGACGCGCATATCGTGTCATTGCTCTTCGCCCTGCTTCTATTTGTCTAGCTGTGATCCAAGCAGGTTCAAGTGCCTGAAGAGCGTATCTGCCAAAACAAATATGATTGCCTCGGCAAGATATTCCCTTCATTCTACCTCTATGTTGTTTACGAAATCTGGTTTTTTTAGGGTTATAGTTGATGGTTGTTTCTGAATTACATCTCTACTGCAGAGCCGGACATGAGAATTTCTTCTCATCCAGCTCCTCGCGAATGAAATGATTCAATAAAATTAATATTACATAGAAATATGTATTTTATTCTATCAAAAGACAAAAGAAAGAATATACTCATTTTTTTATATTTAATTTGTTACATAGGTAGGCTGTATATATAACTTATATAACTAGATAACTAGGCGTGTTTTTTATATAATTATATAAATTATATAAATATAAATATATAAAAATATATAAAGAAAAATAATGTTTCTTTCTTTTAGTAAAATCTCTAAAGTATTTTTCTTTACCTCTATTGAATCACGCCAATAGTCATCCAATAAATGAAATTCTTAAATGAAAGAAAAATAAAGAAAGGTTTCGCGGGCGAATATTAACTCTTTCCTCCTTCATTTGTAGGGTCAATTCATGACCATTCAGAAGAAATCCATTTTTTTCTTGGTTCATTCCGCCATCCTACCCAATGAATCCTTAGGATTGATTCGTTTTCAAGAAAATCCTATGTAATCACAGGTTCCATCGTTCCCATAACTTCTCTATTAATACTTAGGCCTGAACTCTGCAATGGAGCTCTCAACAGAATCTGTTATTTGTTTCCGAGTCAATCTCCTCAGTTTTTCTTAACCCGAAGCTCAATTAAATTTTTCTCTATTTTCTATTATTTAGATTCTTTATTTTTCTATCTTAATTACATACTTACATATATAATAGACTATATTATCCATATTGATTAGATTCTTTATTATTATATTTTTATTGTATATTAATGTTGATGCTTTATAACACTGCCTTTTTTATGGGGTAATTCTTCATAAACCATACATATGGGAATCATATATCATTTAATATCATTTAGATCTTTATTCTCTCTTTCTATCACCCTTCCTTTTTCCACATCCCTTTTTTTTCACAATTCATAATCAGATTTCTTTTTTATGAAAAGGATTTCAGTTGCTACAACTATATGGTTTATTCAGTCATATAGTGACTGTTTCTTGGGATCTCGACAATACGAAGCAATAAGTTGGTTATGAGTTTTGAGTTTCTTTAGTTTTGAGAGTTATTAAGTTTATAGTGTGGTCAGCCTATTTTTCTTTTCAGTTTCAATTCTCAATTCTAAAGAAAAAACTAACGAGTCACACACTGAGCATAGCAATTATACTAAAATTTAATTTAAATAAAGGGTAAATCAAATTTTTATTCAATCTTATAGAATTAGAATTGTTCGTTTTTCTTTGATTAAGAAATTAAGAAAAAAAATAAGAAAATATTTTCTAAATTTGTTCTATTGATGAGCAGAAAGGCGAGATAAAGAAAGTTCCATTATTCTTATTTTCTTATTCTTGGTTTACAAATATCCAAATTTTGATACCTAAGATTCCATAGATAGTTCTAACTTTATGGGAACAGTGATCAATTTTAGCGCGAATTGTTTGTAGGGGAACCCTGCCTTCTCTGATCCATTCGACACGTGCAATCTCTTTTCCGTCGATACGTCCTGCAATTTGCACTTGAATTCCTTTTGTACCGGTTTGTTCAGTTAATTCAATAGCTTTTTTCATTGCCTTTCGAAATGAGACTCTATTTTTTAATTGTAAAGCTATATATTCTGCGAGAATATTAGGTTGTCCGTAAGGTTTTTCAATTCTTGTGATAGCAATGTTGAGTCTCCGGTTTACAGAATGAAACTCTTTTTGTACATTCATCTGTAATTCTTCGACTCCCCGTGTTCGTCCTTCTATTAATAAATTGGGAAATCCAATATAGATTATGACCTGAATCAAATCTATTCTTTTTTGAATTCCTATATAAGCAATTCCTTCGAAACCTGAGGATATTTTCTTATTTTTTTTTACATAGTCCTTAATACAATTCCGTATTCTTTCATCTTCTTGTAGACCCATGGAAAAATTTTTTGGTTTTGCGAACCAAAAAGAATGATGACTTTGAGTTGTTCCAAGCCTGAAACCAAGTGGATTTATTTTTTGTCCCATATTTTTCTAGTATTTTTCCATCCATTTTTTTTTTCTAAATAAGAATCTAAATCTTATATTTTTCTTTTAAAAAAATCTTTATATAACAAGTGGTTTTTTTTATCAGATAACTACGTCCTCGAGCCCGGGGTTTTAACTTTTTCACAATAGTACCTCTATTGACTTCAGCTTTACTAATAAATAAATCAACTTCATTCAAACCCATATTATGACTAGCATTTGCTGCTGCAGAATAAACTAATTTTAAGATTGGATAAGATGCCCTATAAGGCATTAGTTCTAGTATCATGAGTGCTTCCTCATAAGAACGTCCACGAATCTGA